ATTGGACATCAATGGTATCGGACTTATGAGTATTCAGACTATAACAGTTCCGATGAAGAGTCACTAACTTTTGACAGTTATACGATTCCAGAAGATGATCTAGAATTGGGTCAATCACGTTTATTAGAAGTGGACAATAGAGTGGTTGTACCAGCCAAAACTCATCTACGTATTATTGTAACATCTGCTGATGTACCTCATAGTTGGGCTGTACCTTCCTCAGGTGTCAAATGTGATGCTGTACCTGGTCGTTTAAATCAGATCTCTATTTCGGTACAACGAGAAGGAGTTTACTATGGTCAGTGCAGTGAGATTTGTGGAACTAATCATGCCTTTACGCGTGCGCCCGGAAACATAGGCCGACTGCTGAGCCCACTCTGGCTCAGCCGCACCACCCGGGGTGCGATCCACCCGAGAAGCAAGCTATTACAGCGAGCGGCTGGAGCTGTAGGGAGCCGAGGAGCAAGGCAGTAGATAAGATAGAAGAAGGGGCCAGGCTCCCGGTGGAGCAGAGGAGACGGTTAGGATAACGAACTTGAAACGCGGAGCCCGAGCGGCCGGTGAGCGAGTGGTTAGTGGCCAATAGCGCCCTAGTTGATGGCATTCCTCTCTGCGGCTGGCACTCGAGGAACCACGGGGCACTCCATACAGAGCAAGCAAGTCTTAGGGATGAGACGCCCGCGCAAGGACCTCCATTCTCATTAGGAGGTCGAACCAAGGACCTATGGAAGTCGGGGCTACCCTGTCCCCATGGGCAAGGCAACAGTGTCCTGAGGGAGGAGTTTAGAGGCCTTATAGTAGCATGGACTGATTTTTCTTTCTAGGCCATGCGAAGGGGGCCAGTCCAAGATCGTACTGTTCCTCTACAAAGACAACAGACGCTCTCAACGGCTAGGCGCCACTCTCTTTCTGAGTTATTCCAGCTTCTTCATGATTTCGTGCCACGGTGAACAAACAAAACAAAAAAAAAAGAGGGCCGTCTCGGCGGAAGGAGAAGGACCTGCAACGGCAGAGACTACTGATCCTCTTCTTGTTCTTAGCCGTCTGTTACGAGTCCGGGAAGCCTGGAATCCTAAATATGAGGGATCCCCCAAAACAAAATAGAGAAGGGCGGGCAGGGCTTCCGAAAGGGCCTCCCCCCTCTTCCCGGTCAAGATAGATAGGAAGGAGCCCTAGCCCTATCAAGTAAAGACCATAACCAGCCTCTTTTCTTTATTTATGTACGTACACCTTTGTTTCAGTTTCAGGGTGGGGCCGCCCTTCCTCCTGCTAATCCGGCCAGTTTCGAACCTGTCTTTCCCACCTGGAGGACTTTTCAATTCTTGCGATTCCCAGCCCCCTTAGCTTATTATTATTCTATTCTAAAAAGACTAATAAACTAGGGTTCCGCTCGGCTAAATCAAATAGGCTCAATGATCTCTTTCTTCGATAGACCGGTCCGGCGCTCCGTGTGGTTATATTCGTACATATTCCGACTCGCCGGTCATTATGGATATAGTGGCATGGCGAGGCAAAGGGGGGGCAACTACGAAGCTTCGTAGACTCGACAAATCGCTCCGCTTATAGAATAAAATGCAAGCAAGGTAGCTTGCTTACTCTCCTAGTAGCGTACGTTGGCGGCAAGGAAGTAGGCATTGGAAAGACTAAAAAAAGACTCAAACCATACATACTAAAGTAAAGAGGCATTCGGGAAGCGACTAGTCGCTTCTGGCGAAGCTTCTAGAAGGCCGACCACTATATAAAGAGATCCATATACCAGTCATGAGCTATCGCTCATGCCTAGAGAGGCGCAGGGCAGGATCGAAGAGCTTAGTGTGAAACGCTCAGGAAAAGAGCAGAGAATGGGTTGTGCGCCCTCCGACCCATAATAATAATGAAGGGCTTTGATGCCAGCAAGCAAGCATCCTTGTAGTTGTTAGTTGTTGGGGAGTAGGGTTCCAAACCTAGTTTTTTAGTCTTTTTTAGAAAATAATAAGCTCCCCTTTCTCTAATAATAAGAAGGCTATGAAGCCCTTCCTTCAGCTGGTTTTGGCTTGCCCCTTGTATAGGTTGGAGCTATGAAGCGGACCTTATTCTTTTATTATGAAAAGGGGAAAGGGCTTTTGAAGCTTGCTGCTCGCTTTCTCGCTTCCGAGAGGCGAAAGGAGCCTGACTTACGGTTTCCAAGCCTGGCGCGAAGCGAAGGGATTGGATTTCACCTATGATCAGATCAGTGGGCAACCATAGTTTACTTTTTTTGTGGTCTTGTGTTGTTGAAAGCGAATTTGGAAGTAGGCCTTGCTTTTTTTTTTAGAGCTGCTCCCAGCTCACACTATGGTGGAGGAGGTGCCGTAAAGATCTAGGAGTGTGAGCAGTACGAGCTGAAAGGCTCCCATACTGTTTGGAGGGCAGGGGGCATAGATGCCAAACAAACCTGACCCCTATCTATCGTCGTAGAAGCTGTTCCTAGGAAAGATTATGGTTCTCGGGTATCCAATCAATTAATCCCCCAAACCGGCGGGGGAGCTTAAGCGAAAATGAAAGAGTAGGGTGAGGGAAAAGGGGGGAAGCCACTAAATTGAAGGCTTCACTCGCTCGCTCTAACGCTCGTTTAGTAAACAGCGAGTAGAGTGCATAAGCCCCTTTAGAGATAGGGACGAGTACTACACGAGCTCGTAAGTCAACAAGTACGGAACGAGCCTTGTCTACGAAGCAGAGCGACCTCGTCTTGCTTGCTTCTGGCGAAGCTTCTAGCTTCTAGCACTAGATAATAGGCATTCTTGTATGGTAGGAATACTACTTTTTAGGCCGACGGAGCAATAGCGAAGCCAAGCCGTATAAAGGCGAGCAGCCCTTATAGCATAGCAATAGCAAACGGCCTACTTATAGCCCTCGATACGTGACTGAATCTCCTCGATGGGAAGCATTCTATTAGCACCAGCAGTGCTGAACCTTTCACCCGCACCCGCTAGCATTTAAAGCTTGGTAGACCAGGCTCACTCTACCCCCTGTCTTATTTCAATGCTTTGAAACCATGGGCGGTGGATGAGGAAGGAAGAGTTCGGGCAAGTAAGCTAGGAATTGCTTATAGTAAGATGCGCGGACCCAGGGCAGTGGACGGGCGGCTTCTCCAAATCCCACGAAGCTGAAGCACCCGGTTTACGAATCAATCAAAGGAGCCGCAGACGCCAAAAGATGTATCCTATCTTCTATCCTAAGCGCGATGGACGAGCACCCGGACCGGAGGCTGCCCGCTCGGATGACAAGATCGGATGTCAAAGAGGGCGCCCCCTTCTCGCAGGCATGGCTTTCTAAACAATCAATGACCAAGTCTCGCCTATGAAAGCGACACGCGAGACAAAGTTGATGGAAAGGACCAACGACGAGCTATATAGAGGATAAGAGAAGGAGGAGTAGGAGGAGTCAGTCTTCTTTGAAGATCGAGGAAGAAATCGGACAATTATGCCACTCTATTTTCATTACGAAGATGTATCACGTCAAGATCCGTTGCTCAAACCGAATCACGCCAACGTTATGGAAGTTCCTGGATCGTGTGAAATAAGAGTAGTACCAAAGGCACCCTATTCTTTCTTAATAAAAAATGGAAAATTGGCTATGGAGATTCCGCGCGGTCAGAAATTCATACAGACACAAAGGGGTTCGACAGGAAAGTCGTTTCGATCCAATCCATTCTTGGGGTCTTTTAAAGACAAAGGAGATGTTAGTGACCTAGCACGACAAAGCACTCTCCGAGGGCATGGAATGTCTAATTTTTTGGTCAGAATCTCGACAGTAATGTCTCTGTTAGATTCTCCGGTCGAAATACGGGAAAACTCCATTCAATTCTCGATGGAAACGGAGTTTTGCGAATTCTCCCCAGAACTGGAAGATCATTTCGAGATCTTCGAACATATTCGAGGGTTCAATGTGACTATTGTCACTTCGGCCAACACACAAGATGAGACTTTACCACCGTGGAGCGGCTTTTTGCAAAAAGATGAGGGGGAAACTCAGTAAGATGTCGGAGAAGCGAAATATACGAGATCACAAACGTAGATTGCTCGCGACTAAATATGAAGACGAAAGCTTTCTAAAGCCTTTTATAAAGATCCCGATCTTCGTAGTGAGATGCGGGACAAACATCGTTATAAGTTGTCCAAGTTGCCAAGAAAGAGTTCCTTTGCACGAGTAAGAAACCGATGTATTTTCACGGGTCGCCCTCGTGGAGTAGATGAGTTTTTTCGAATTTCTCGTATAGTTTTTCGTGGATTAGCATCTCGAGGTCCTTTGATGGGCATAAAGAAATCGTCTTGGTAGCAACCACCAAACCAATAGAACAAGGGTTAGCTCTGCAGCTGGTCCACAAGCAAGGTAAGTAGGTCCATTACCGGCCGGCTCCGGACCGAAAAGACCTAACGGAGTAATCCCTTATCTCGGATCGGAGATGCTAACGGGGCGGGAATCGAAGTGGGGGACCTCTCTACCGCGCCTGTGTCTATCTCTTGTCAAGTATGCTCCCCAGACATAGACTACGTACAGGGTAGTACTCTTGGAAAGATAGAATATCACCGCGTGAACATAACATTAAGTTAGGAATGTCACTCCCGAGGGATCGACAACTATTCTAAATTAAGGCGGAGAACTGTTGTTCATTGGAGCGCCGGAGTGCGGAGTCCATCATTGAAGTCAGAGTGTGGGACTGAGCCTTCTGAATGATAAAGACAAAAAAGTGCTTAGTTTCGTTGGAAAAACCAACGCAAATATCATATTGACTTTCTCTCGCCCTACTTCTAAGGATAGATAGAAAAGGTTGGAGAGAGTGACTTTCTTAAATTCTCTCCTTTCTAAAGCTGCGAAAGGCGACCCCCCCTGAACACCCCTCTTTTCTTTTCTCCCCTTTAATGAAAAATGAAAGAAAGGAGTAAGTAGGGCCCAGAACGCTAAAAAGGTGGGGGAACAAGAGTTGTCACGATAGGAAAGAGAAATGACTATAAGGAACCAACGATTTTCTCTTCTTAAACAACCTATATCCTCCACACTTAATCAGCATTTGATAGATTATCCAACCCCGAGCAATCTTAGTTATTGGTGGGGGTTCGGTCCGTTAGCTGGTATTTGTTTAGTCATTCAGATAGTGACTGGCGTTTTTTTAGCTATGCATTACACACCTCATGTGGATCTAGCTTTCAACAGCGTAGAACACGTTATGAGAGATGTTGAAGGGGGCTGGTTGCTCCGTTATATGCATGCTAATGGGGCAAGTATGTTTCTCATTGTGGTTCACCTTCATATTTTTCGTGGTCTATATCATGCGAGTTATAGCAGTCCTAGGGAATTTGTTTGGTGTCTCGGAGTTGTAATCTTCCTATTAATGATTGTGACAGCTTTTACAGGATACGTACTCCCTTGGGGTCAGATGAGCTTTTGGGGAGCTACAGTAATTACAAGCTTAGCTAGCGCCATACCTGTAGTAGGAGATACCATAGTGACTTGGCTTTGGGGTGGTTTCTCCGTGGACAATGCCACCTTAAATCGTTTTTTTAGTCTTCATCATTTACTGCCCTTTATTTTAGTAGGCGCCAGTCTTCTTCATCTGGCCGCATTGCATCAATATGGATCAAATAATCCATTGGGTGTACATTCAGAGATGGATCAAATTTCTTTTTACCCTTATTTTTATGTAAAGGATCTAGTGGGTTGGGTAGCTTTTGCTATCTTTTTTTCCATTTGGATTTTTTATGCTCCTAATGTTTTGGGGCATCCCGACAATTATATACCTGCTAATCCGATGCCCACCCCGCCTCATATTGTGCCGGAATGGTATTTCCTACCGATCCATGCCATTCTTCGTAGTATACCTGACAAATCGGGAGGTGTAGCCGCAATAGCACCAGTTTTTATATGTCTGTTGGCTTTACCTTTTTTTAAAAGTATGTATGTGCGTAGTTCAAGTTTTCGCCCGATTCACCAAGGAATATTTTGGTTGCTTTTGGCGGATTGCTTACTACTAGGTTGGATCGGATGTCAACCTGTGGAGGCACCATTTGTTACTATTGGACAAATTTCTCCTTTTGTTTTCTTCTTGTTCTTTGCCATAACGCCTATTCCGGGACGAGTTGGAAGAGGAATTCCTAATTCTTACACGGATGAGACTGATCACACCTGATCAGTGAAAAATTCTGACACCAATCATTTACAAGTGAGTATTACACCTTAATTAAAAGAAAAACTTTTTCACCGTTAACGTTAAGCAAAAAAAAAAAAAAAAAAGAAGAAAGAGACTTCGGGAGCAATAATAAAAAAGTGAATTGACAAATGCTAGCCCTGTTTTCAAAATTTTCCTCAGGAAAGCCGCAGGTTAGAAGGCCTTTCGGGAATAACTCAAGCTATGATACGAAGGAACAACCTGCTCACGCGGCAGTTCCTGAATGGGCAAGACAAATAAAAAAGGGGCATACAGAAAATTCCCACTAGTAACCAAACAAGATTTACCACAATTTTACATTTTTGAACGATTATATAGAATACGCTGGAGAAATCCTTTCTGCGTAAGAAAGAAAAACGACTCGCGATTATGGGGATAGAGAAATTTCGAGAAATGAGACAGGAAATGAGTGAGAAACCTGATGGATGGAGATTCCAATTTGCATTAGTAGGACAAGAAGAAAATAAAATAACAGACGGAAAGAAGGAAGATCAAATAAGAGAAGTATGGAAACCTTGCACCGCCAATACAGCACAAATACCACCGGAAGAGACGCTCGTAAGAAAGGAAAGAAGAATTGAAGTCGTAAAAGCGCCCAAAGGGAGCACGGGATTGGCAGACGTTTTGAAAGAAGCATCAAGAATCAAAATAGGCTAGCGGAAGCGATTGCTCACTCATACTTAACTGACATCAGATTCGTCACATTAGTTTGCCTCCTAATAGGATTCGGCATTTGGTGGGCCTTCATACCAGAACAGATATTTCAGCCCCACCAATATGTAATGTCCTCAGAAGCCGCAGAAAAAGTAATAGATATCTATAAAAAGAATCTCTAATCTCTGTTGGAAACATGGTGAAAAAAGCCCCTGTCCTTGCGGAGAATGGCTAAACAAAGAAATCAAAAAGACATTTGACGCCAAACAAGTCTTTAATCCTTAGAAATCTTAATCCTAGTACGAAACTCATATCTGTACCAACAATGGTAGGAGCAGTAATCATAGGTATGGTATGGCACTCGCGGAATCCATTTCAGAAGCAGGAGAAATAGTCATCTAAAAATGAACGAAGGAAGGAGAAGCATACTTTATACTTTTTGAAGAGAAAAACTAGAAAGAGAAGACTTTCTAAGAATAGAAAGAAATCCAGATTTTGAGTTGCCTTTATTTTGTTTCCGGGAGTGTGCAGATCTGTGAATTTGAAGAAAACCTTAAATTAGCAACTTGACTTGCTGCTAGATAGATTCGAACCGACGAAAAGAAGTTTTTTATGAAAACTCATGCCCTGCCACCCCCTATCAATTCGAATATTTAATTAATAACTTTATGCCGTTCGAGAAAGACGTTGATTAGAGTAGATTCGGGAGTTGTTGCGCTCTTATCGGCTCTAACTTGGCTCCATATCAATCAATGAATTCCATTCCTATCCCATTCCCTGTTCTTCTTTCATTTTCTACCAATCCAATCAAAAAAGGACACAGAAAGCATGTTCACACCAAGGTCAACCGAAGCCCGTTCCCTTGTTTAAAAGCTAGCTTCTGCTTTCTATTCTGATGGCTCAGCTGAGGCCTCAGATTCGGCTTTCTCTTATGCTGATTAAGCTTCCTCCGAACCAACAATTGCAACTTAAGCTGCTAGCCTAGCTCTTGGCCTGAGCCCACTCACCCCCCTTGAATAGTGAAAACCAACTCGTTAAACTGACCTATGTCACCATTGAAGAACTGGAAAACCCACATTGAAAAGGCAGGACTGATGAAATCCTCCAGTCCTCATTGGCTGTTGTGAACCCAGATCCATGCGAGTGCTAGAATTCGATCTGGCCACCTTCCAAAAGAACTGAAAAACCAAGAAGCCCATAAAGAGCTTCGACACCCGAAGCCATTCTTGAAGCCATTTCAACCGAAGATAGAAAAGTGCTTTCTTAAATAGAATCATAACATGGGTCCTTCCTATTGATTCCCTGTAAGTAAGGGCTCTTTCATTTAAGGGATAGCTAGTAAAGGAACCTGTAGGATTCGCTTCACTCGTGAGAAGGGTTCGCTAATTTCTCCTCTATACCCTTTCTTTTTAGAAACTCTACCTAAGAAAAGTGAATTCGAACTCTCTCAGGCCTATCGACAAGACAAAAAAGGCTAAGCCCGGAGATGCCATTGTTAAAATGCTTTGCCGATCATTTCCAATCTTTTGGTAAATATGGTAAAAGGGATATTCAAAGCAATCCACCAAGGACTAATGCTGAGAGATTTGATTCCTCTCTTTCTCTTTCTTTTTCTTAACTTCATTAATTAATCCTTTTCTTGATAACACACCAATATCACCCCAAAAAAAGCGGAGACTAATCTTTCGCTAAAGGACCGATTCTTGTTCTTGTCAGTTCATGTCTACTGAGTTTCCTACTCTTGAGCAGACATGACGGAGCCCTTCCCCTCTGAGTCAGCCCGAGCTGTCCAGGACGCTGATGATGATCTTGCATATGTGGAAAATCATATTAGGAGAGAGCTCATCTCAGAGTCAGAGACAATGAGCCCTCTGTTCCTGTCTTACCAAGACTTGAGTGTCACTGCTTCCTCCTCATCTTCCCGATCTTAGCTACCCTTGATTGTGCTTAAGGGGCTGCAAATTCCCGCACGTAATGTGATCCCAGATGAGATAGAGTGTCCGGCCATGGATCAGCCCCTATTAGTAAAGGCAAGATCTGTATATGCCCTTTTTCGGATATAGAGTTGGGATCCACTTCGCTGGTGAAGCCTTCAAGGTAGGTACAATGCGAGTCAGCCGTTCTTCTTCCGGACCTACGTGTGTAGCATGGTCGTCAGCTCATCCCTAACTATGGATAGAGAAGTCGCAAAATCCAATCCTAATCGTGAGTGTCTTTTTCTCATGTGAAGGTCGCGTTAGTGCTTTGATAGACTACTCAGAGAGACTCTTTAGGAGCGTCCCTTCGCAGTTTCGGCTTGCCTCTGGAAGCTCTATTTTGATACCTTAGCGGACTACTTGTTTGAAGCTTTCAATATCTTGTTCTCAATGACCGGATCTCGCACTTCCTTCCCCACCCACCTACCCTCTTTACCAGGTTGGTTTTTTGCCCTAAAATTCAATGAGACAAGTCCCTTCTTCGCTATGCGAGACTGGAAAAAAACAAGGCTTTTTTCCTTAGAGTAGTGGGAAGTGATTTTAGTAGCAAACCGGAAAGGTTTTCTAAACAGAACAAGGTTGAGTGCGAACATCCATACAAGAAAGACTGTCTCTCCTCGATGGGGCAGTTCCTGAGTCCAGTCCGGTAGTGGATAATGCTTAACGAAAGGGGATATCGTGAAAGGAAAGACTAAAGCCTATATGCGATGTATAGACTCCCGCAACCATCCCATATTTGCTTACTTGAACATAATTGAATTTCATTTCTTTCTCAAGAAAGGGAATTTCTTAATTACGCAAAAGCAAAAGAAAGAAGTCTTTTTTCACGAGGTACAACTAGAATATTTTATTTTACTGAATCGACCATAGACCAATTCCCCTTTTTTATTTGGGAGTATTGAATACACCCATCATTCTGAGCTGAATTTACTCTTCCCCAGAGACATATCATATCAGATTCAGGGCATCCCAATTCGATTGACTGGGATGACAGTTTCCTATTTCGAATCTGTAAAATCCAAATTTCGATAAAATCACACATCGCAATATACTAGGCCTTCTAATTCTTTAAGAGGTTTATCTAAAAGATTCTAGATATAACTAGGAAGACGTTTCAAATACCACACGTGGGTTACCGGGCATCCCAGTTTTATGTATCCCATTTGATATCTTCGTATCCGAGAAT